TCATCAAAAATTTGGAGCGTGAAGTGCAATTAGATCCATTTTTGAGGGGATTCATATTACTATTATCAATTAGAATAATTTATGGTTGGCTTGGTTGGACTAAAAAAATGAAGTATCCAGGCTCCGTTTAGAAAAAACCCAATTGGATTGGTAAGATATCTATGATTGCTATTCATATTTTTTCTTTGTAAAGAGATCCTAATTGTCAAGCAAAGTTATCTCAACTCTAATAAATACTTGTATAAAATGAATTGAAAAAAAAAAAAAAGAAATACAAAAAGAAATGGTAATGGGAGCATTTGTCCTATATGTACAAATCCAAATCGGGCGGATCTTTACCCGGAGTAGAGCATAAACCTAAAAAGATGAAACAGACCCATTCAGGAACAAGAAAATACCATCGCGGTTTGAATTAAATCTCGATGAAAGAATACATCAATGAGAAGTTAATTCGATAAGTTTAATGACCCTTTCTTATAACTTCTAATTTTATAATGGAAAATCGAAAATATAAAAAAGGAGTCAAAACTCGTCTTTATTGAAAAATCGAAGAAAAGCCCTTTCGTTAGAAGTAAGAAAGAACCTTTCTAGAAAAAAAGAAAGAGGGCTGGAATCTATACATTGATTCACAATTTTTTTGAACCGTATGCATCAAAAGACGCATGTACGGTTCCTAAGGGATACAATTTTACCCTAATCAACCGACTTTATCGAGAAAGATTACTTTTTTTAAGCCAAGGGATTACTAGCGAGCTTTCGAATCAACTTATTGGTCTTCTGGTATTTCTCAGTATGGAGGATGATGCCAAAGAGATGCATTTGTTTATAAACTCTCCTGGGGGCTGGGTAATACCTGGGATTGCCCTTTATGATACTATGCAAATTGTGCTACCAGAGATCCATACAGTATGCGTAGGATTAGCCGCTTCAATGGCATCTTTTATCCTGGTCGGAGGAGAAATTACCAAACGTATAGCATTCCCTCACGCTTGGCGCCAATGAGGTTTTTATTTGAGAGAAAAAAGAAGACTATGCCTTCGCCATATGAATACTAAGTAATAATAGCATGGCACTTCGAATTCGATATGAGAAATTTTTGTATTGTTTTTTTTTTCAAAACATTAGATTCTGTATCGAGAGAGTAGTATGAGATAAGGGGTATTTCCGATTTTCTCTTATCTATCGGGAGTTCAGTTCAGCGTCACAAACTTTTTTGTTTTCATGCCGGAGAGTTCTTAACAATATTTATGTTATGAAAGAGTACGAAAAAAAAAAAAAAGATTTTTTCCTTATTTGATCGGATTAAAAAGAAACTTTGGGATTGCTGAATCACAGACAAAAAAAGAAAAAAGAAACATATAAAGCAACGGAGCCATCATAGTATTTTTTAACTCCTCCGAAAGGAAGGATGGCAATTTGATTATTTACCCATCTGATCTGAGTCTGATAGATTCTATTTTTTTCTTTCTTCAATAGAAAGGAGGGGGGTCAATTTTCTTGTAGAGCCGTATGCACAAAAGATGCCTGTACGGTTGTTCAATTCTATCTTTTTTCTATTCTTTATCTTTCTTTTCTCTTTGCTTTATCATGCGAGATAGGGGAAGCTTTTATTTTGTTATATCATCAGGGTAATGATGCATCAACCTGCTAGTGGTTTTTATATGGCACAAGTAGGCGAATTTGTCCTGGAAGCGGAAGAACTGCTGAAACTGCGTGAAACCCTCACAAGGGTTTATGCACAAAGAACGGGCAACCCCTTATGGGTTGTATCCGAAGATCTGGAAAGAGATATTTTTATGTCAGCAACAGAAGCCCAAGCTTATGGAATTGTTGATCTTGTAGCAGTTCAATGAAAATAACATGGATTTCGCGCAAATCTGTGATTTGAGATTTTATCTTCGAATTTAATATTCTATTAAATATAAGTAATTCATCATCATTCGGTTAGGATCAATCTAAACCAACCCATCATATTATGTATACGATTCAACATGCCAACTATTAAACAACTTATTAGAAATACAAGACAGCCAATCAGAAATGTCACGAAATCCCCCGCTCTTCGGGGGTGCCCTCAGCGTCGAGGAACATGTACTAGGGTGTATGTGCGACTCGTTTAGATCATGAGCTGGCACAAAAGCAAGAAAACTACTTTTACAGTATCAACGATCAGTACCGGTGAATGGGATAGGATGGAAAAAGGAACTCCATTCATTATTAAAAAAAAACTCTATCATATCCCTCTATTGTGTATTAAGTTTATGGTTTCCGTTGGTGTAAATCCAATCACCTGAATTTAAGATGATAAGAAATTCTCCATTGGTAACAAATGGTTATCCATTAAGCGGAGGAAATCTTATTTTAAAAGCATAAAACATAAATATTAGGTAGGCTCCCAATCTGGCAAGAACGGACTAAGAGGGTCAGCTACCCAGCAAACTTTCATAATTAAATACCGTTACTGTATAGGTAGATCTGATTGTGAAAGACCTATTACTGG